CTTTTCATTCCAATTTTAATATTTCTTGTTCGGAAAAATAGTTGCAAAGAATTCCGGGAATTGCCTATTCAAGTCAACGATGCATTACATTAATTATATTCATTCAATTTTTAATTAAAAAAAAAATTAAATATCTTAAAATATTATAAAAATAATATTTTAAAATATTTAATATTTAATAAAAATAATATAAAGATAAAGTAAAAGCGGGTAGCGGGAATCGAACCCGCATCGTTAGCTTGGAAGGCTAGGGGTTATAGTCGACGTTGATTCATCATTTTTAACGTCTCTAATTCAAAACTGAACGTGAAACTTTGGTTTCATTCGGCTCCTTTATGGAAGATGGATAAATTCCCAGATTAAGACAGACATGAACGAAAAAAAAAAAAAAAAATTCCACCCATAACATCTATGTCAGCTTTTCTGTCTGAATGTATTCAGAACAACCCGCTTTCTAGACGATCCCTAATAGAAAAGAGGGGGATTATAACAATCTTTCTAGTTACTTCGTTCTCTATTTCTATTTGAGAGAATCCTTAGGAAAAGAATTTTGTTTCCACCGAGCTAAAACAATTTGTCGATGTCTCTAGTAAACCAAAGTCATTGTTTAATAGCTATTTTGCTTCAATTTCCCTAATACAAATTATAAATTAAAGATTTAGTTACGATTAGAAATACATTTTCTATCTTTATCCATGGATCCTTTACTTATACTTATTCATTTAGAAGTATTGATCCAATAAAAAAAAAATTATGTTTCGTAATCTCATAATCCAATTTTTCAATTTTTCATTGATTCTTGGATACAAATCACGAGAATGTATATTATTCCTCGAATTTTTCATTGAGAGGTAAAGGATTAAATCCTTTTAAGAAATAAAGTTTTTGATCGGAATGGAATATTAATCAAACCGAAAGACCCCTTAACTATTAAGGGATTATAGAACGAATCACACTTTTACCACTAAACTATACCCGCTACAATCCTATTATTGTATATAAACGAACCTTTTGTCGAACAATAAAACAATAAAATTGGTCGTAATAAAAAGTAAAAGTTAAAAGAAAAGATAGGATCATAAAATAATCATGAAAATTAGAGCGTTTACATATTGTATCAGAGAACTTAATGAGATGAGGAAAGGATAATTTTTAAAATTAAATAACAAGTGTTTTTGCCGGAGGTTTTTGACCTAGACGTCTCGACAAAACTACTTAAGCCATAACATACATGAAAATGGATTGTGCAAGAATCCACAGTTCCTTTTTTATTATTTATTTATATTTACTTTAATTGAAATAAAAGAAATATAAAAAATTAAGATAAGAAATGAGACTCTGATTCGATATCATTTGATTCTATAATCATAGAAATAAAAAAAATTTTATTTTTCCAATCGTAATAACAAGCAAGTATTTTAGTTTTCAAATTTAATAAATAAGTTTATTTACGATTCGTTGGAACAAAGCGGGCCCGGCTAAGTACTGACCAGGCCGGGCCGTGGAACTAAAAAGCCCCTTCGGATGAAAAAAAAATTATTAAGGGTTTTTCAAGCCTTATTTTTTATAATGTAACATAGTATTATCTTTTTTCAATTGGGAGGAGAGATGGCTGAGTGGACTAAAGCGTCGGATTGCTAATCCGTTGTACGAGTTTTTCGTACCGAGGGTTCGAATCCCTCTCTTTCCGTTTTTGTTGATGACTCGGTATTTTCTTTCGAATTTTTCGCGAGCTCTTTTTTTTTTTTAATAGTTAAAGATGTGTAATAAATAAAATACTACTAAGAACATTTTAAAATCAAGCAAGGAAAACCTTATTTTTTATTCTTCACGTCCAGGATTACGTCCTGGATCATTAGACAGGAATCCGAAGATAAAGAGAGAAACAAAGAATATCACTACCGTGTAAACAAATAGTTTTAGAGTAAGCATTACATAATCTCCAAGATTTTTTTTAGTAAAAAAGAGAATAGATTCTCCGGTTTTATACCGCATACCCTACTTTTTTTATTTTTACACCAAGAAATGAAGTGGGGTGATCCAGATTTGTCGCGGTTGTACAAGAATTTCAATATTTGAATTGAGGGTGTAAGACTTATCTGATCTTATCAATTCTTAGAGTTTTTTTTTTTCAATAAATCATGAATTTGTCTAGACAAAAGATATCATCGAAAACTTACAGCAGCTTGCCAAACAAAGGCTAACAGAAAAAAAAACAGGGGTATTACTGGCATAATATCTACGATTGGATTTAAAAAAGCGTAGGCCTCGGGCAATTTGGCGACGAAAAAACTACTTGAATAAAGAGCAGAATTAAGACGGATCAAACTAAATATATTAAGCATAACAAACGTTTTGTTCTTGAGGATAATTGTATTTTATTTATTTTGATTGAGTTATTAATAAATTGAGTTTTTTTATTATTTAATTATTTAATTATTATAAATATGTTATTATTCATAGAAGAGAAAAATGAATAAAAAGAAAATAAGATAGACAAAAAAACTTTCTTTGATTTGAACTCACCCAATCAACAATCCTTCAATTCTCAAATCAAAAGAGAATAGAATAAATCATACTTTCATACAATATCTTAATTGAATTATATGTAATGATCAATAATTCAGTTTAATTCTATGTCTACATGTATAAAAATTGTAGTAATCTATTTTATAGATAATAGATATTTAGACTGGAGTTGACGAACAACCAGTACCAATATTAGTGTTTATTAGTGTCGACTAGAAATGGGGCGTGGCCAAGTGGTAAGGCAACGGGTTTTGGTCCCGCTATTCGGAGGTTCGAATCCTTCCGTCCCAGAGCATACCTGATCCATGATCATATTATTAATATATAATAAAAAATATATATATCATAATAAAATATATAAAAATAAAGATTGTCTTTTCGAAGAGTCTTCCGTTTAAGGGTATAATATTGGTATAGAATGTGATTCTTGTTTCTTTTTTTTTTTTATATGAAATCTGAATCATATCTTTTTCATAAATTTAATCTAGTTCAAATAACACGCATACGAAATTTAATCTATTTGTGACTTGTTATACTGATTTTACACTATGAAAAAATAACAACCTAAACCTTCAATCTTTTCTTACATAAGTCTTTTTTTATCTATCTTTTTTTATCGTTGATGATTTAATCCAATATATATTTTTCTATCTTTTATGATGATAAAAAGTGAATGGTCCTTACTGTAAAACCTTATGCAAAATGCAAATAATGATATCGGGTAGGAAATGAAATTATTCAATCAATTTAATCTTTTTAATGATTTCTTATGAGTTCTTGGTACTCGAAGAAGTGTGAAATTGTTGAATTTATCCTATCATGTTGTTACTTGAAGATAGAGATTAAAAATAACTTGTTTATTCGTGTTTATTTATTCGTGTTATGTTAGTTATTAGTTATAATTATTTAAATAAAAAATTATAAAAAAAAAAGATGGGGTTAAATTGATTGAATTCTTGCTGAGACTTCTTCATAAATTATCCATTCTTCATATAGAAGAAAAAGTATATATTACTATGTACCGACCGAACCAATGATTATTCATGATTCCATAATTGAATCAATTACATACTGGTTCCAAACTGAAGGAATGTTATGGTAAAACTTCGTTTAAAACGATGTGGTAGAAAGCAACGTGCGACTTGAAGGACATGATCCGCTGTGGATTCTTTTACATCCACCATTTTATATTATATAGGAATGAAAGTGCTCTTGGCTCGACATCGTTTGTTCTGTTCTACTGGAACCCTCGTTTTTGGAGTGTTGTGATGTAATATAGTACACGATGGAGCTCGAGTAGAAAGTATTGATTAATTTCTCAAGGGCAAGAATCTAAGGTTAGTATCGATCAATAAATTGGAACAACTTCGTAAGTATATTTTCGATATATAAATCTAAAGGATCCAATTCGATTAAATTTCAAATTAATGTTAGAATTGGTAAAACTCTTTCGATCAAATCAAAAGTAAAGTGTATTACGTAGGAATCAACCATTCATATGATTCTTTGATAGAAAGAAATCACAAAAAACGGTATGTTGCTGCCATTTTGAAACGATTTAAAGATCACCGAAGTAATGTCTAAACCCAATGATTCAAGGCAAAGATAAAGATCCTGGAACAAGGAAATACCATTTTTCAATTGTCTCAACAACTAGATCAGAATGAAGAATCAAAATAGATTCTTAAAGTAGACAGACAAAAGGGGTTAGAGACCACTCAATAAATGAAATACCTAAAAGTTTTCTTTTGAGTTATTTGAGAGTTATTCAACTTGAGTTATGAGGGTGCAAATACAAATAATTTTTTTTTTTTTTTCGGTTGGGGAAGAATAAGAAAAAAAGTACTTAAAAATCAATAATCTAATTAATTTATTTATTTTATGGATATGTTTGATGTTATAATTCTATACATAGACATAATTTCTAATTTTCTTGAGCCGTACGAGGATAAAACTTCTTATACGTTTCTAGGGGGGGTATTGTTCATCTATCCCAATGAGCCATTTATCGAATCGTTGCAATTGATGTTCGATCCCGACGAGAGGGAAGAGATCTTCGTAAAGTGGGTTTTTATGATCCGATAAAGAATCAAATCTATTTAAATGTTCCTGCTATTCTATATTTCCTTGAAAAAGGTGCTCAACCTACAGGAACTGTTCATGATATTTCAAAAAAGGCGGGGGTTTTTACGGAGCTTCGCCTTAATCAACAAACATAATTCAATTAATGAAATATAAAAAAAGAAGATGTGGATGATTTGTATATAGCTTTGGATAACCTTTTTGTTTCGTTGCTATTTCTTCTTTTGTTCTATTCATATCATACTTAATTTATTATTGTTACTATAGAATGTTGTCTTTTATAACGACAAAAATCTATTTTTTTTTTTTTTATAAATAGATAGAAAAAGATCAAGTGAATAAATAAAGTAATCGGGTCTATAAATATAAAATTTTGAGATTACTGTCAATGAGGTGGTTTTAGGTGGAACTCTATGAACAAATAAAAAAACACAAAGGATTAAACTTGTTTATTTTACTTATCAAATAAAGCTCATTTTTTCTACTTTTCCCTTTATCTTCCTTAATTTATTCTTCCACCAATATTGTATATAAATATTGTATATATATGTAGTGCCAATCCAACACAAGTACTTAGTTTTTTATTAAAATTGATTGAAATTTTAATTGTTAGTTAGATTTATAATTTGTTTTCTCTTTTGTATTTTTTTCTCAACATTCATATTGACAACAGTGTATCAAATAAATATAATCCGATCGTGGATAATAAGGATCTATTTATATCTCTGTCCCATAGATTTTATTTCATTCAAATAATGGGTTCTTGGATTTTCTGTGATACAAGAAGTCTTTTTTTGATTATTTTGATTAAGATTAAAATTAATAAAAATCTATATGTACTAATTCATTAATGGATAACATAAGTGGATAACATAAGAGACAAGGGGCGGTCTATAAATATTTAAATATTTTAAATCCCGATTTTTATCTGAGAATTTTTTGTATTTTCATCGGATCCGTTCATTTTTATTATGTTCAGAATATAGAAATTTTTTAATTTATTTTAATGTTTTGATTGCGTTGTGCAATTCAATCTTTTTATTTATTGGGATTCCGATTGTATCTACACATTCTAATTATTGGGGTTGCTAACTCAACGGTAGAGTACTCGGCTTTTAAGTGCGGCTAGCATCTTTTACACACTTATATGAAGCAACGGATTCGTCCACATCGTCGGTAGAGTTTGTAAGACCACGACTGATCCTGAAAGGAATGAATGGAAAAAGCAGCATGTCGTATCAATGGATAATTCTGAGAATATTTCATTCTTACCGAATACGTACAAAACGTTATTTTAATTGTTTGAATTCTTGGCGTGTAACAAAATTTATCAAAAAAAAAAAAATAAATTTGGTCGAGTGAATAAATGGGTAGAGCCCTAATTACGGTTCCAATTATAGGGAAATAAAAAGTAACGAGCTTCTGTTCTTAATTTTTGAATGATTACCCGATCTAATTAGACGTTAAAAATATATTAGTACTTAATGCGGGAAAGACTTTTCCCATGAGTGGATTATAAATTTCTTATGAGTCCTAATTATTAACTATTACCCATTATAGGGTAGAGATAAATGTGTAGAAGAAGGCAGTATATTGATAAAGATTTTTTTTTTTCAAAATCAAAAGAGCGATTGGATTGAAAAAATAAAGGACTTCTAACCATCTTATTACCCTAGAATTAACATAAATCAATTAGATGTAAAAAGAGAGGCTAGAGAGTCCGCTGATGATTCTTTACTTGTTTCCGAGGTATCCATTCTTTTCTTACTATAATACCTTGTTTTGACTGTATCGTACTATGTATCATTTGATAACCCAATAAATCACCTATTTCTTTTCTGGTTCAAATAGAATTTAAAATGGAAGAATTTCAAGGATATTTAGAACTAGATAGATATCAGCAACATGACTTCCTACACCCACTTATCTTTCGGGAGTATATTTATGCACTTGCTCATGATCATGGTTTAAATAGATCTATTTTGTTAGGTTATGATAATAAATCTAGTTTACTAATTATAAAACGTTTAATTAGTCGAATGTATAAACAGAATCATTTTATTATTTCCGCTAATGATTCTAACCAAAAAAAAATTTTAGGGTACAACAAAAATCTGTATTCTCAAATAATATCGGACGGATTCGCCGTCATTGTGGAAATTCCGTTTTCCCTACGATTAGTATCTTCCTTAGAGGCGACAGAAATCGTAAAATCTTATAATTTACGATCAATTCATTCAATATTTCCTTTTTTAGAGGACAAATTCCCACAATTAAATTACGTATCAGATGTACTAATACCCTACCCCATTCATCTGGAAATCTTGGTTCAAACCCTTCGCTATTGGGTGAAAGACGCCTCTTCTTTGCATTTATTACGACTCTTTCTTCACGAGTATTATAATTGGAATAGTCTTATTACTTCAAATAATTTTTTTTTTTTTTCAAAAAGTAATCCACGATTATTCTTGCTCCTATATAATTCTCATGTATGTGAATACGAATTCATCTTACTTTTTCTTCGTAATAAATCTTCTCATTTACAATTAATCTCTTCTGGGATCTTTTTTGAGCGAATACATTTCTATGAAAAAATAAAATATCCTGTAGAAGAAGTCTTTGCTAATGATTTTCCGGCCGCCATCTTATGGTTCTTCAAGGATCCTTTTATGCATTATGTTAGATATCAAGGAAAATCCATTCTGGCTTCGAAGGATACCCCTCTTTTGATGAATAAGTGGAAATATTATCTTGTCAATTTATGGCAATGTCATTCTTATGTGTGGTCTCAACCGGGAAGGATTTATATAAATAAATTATCCAAGCATTCCCTTGATTTTTTGGGTTATTTTTCAAGTATCCGACCAAACCTTTCAGTGGTACGGAGTC